CAATCCGTTTCTTCAATTAGATGTTAATGTGAATGAACCATAACTATGTAGTCCTATTCCTAATAGATTAACCCCAAAATAGCATATCCAAATTATAAGAAATCCCATGGAAGCCACAATTGCCGAATTCACACCTTGCAAACTCCGATTTGTTCTAGTATGTAAATAAATAGCAAATATGGTCCAAGTAATAAATGCCCAAGTTTCCTTGGGGTCCCAATTCCAATAAGATCCCCATGCCTCATTAGCCCATACTGCTCCCGAAAGAATACCTATGGTTAAAAAGGTAAACCCTAGACTAATGATACGATAACTCCAATGATCCAATCGCTGAGTCAATTGATACCTGTGATAATTTCGAAATGAAAGAAAAGAAGTGTTTTGTAAAACATTTCTTTTTTCATTCAAGTAGTGGATCTCATCAAAGGAAAATGACCCAATTAGTAAATGATTGCTTTTGCCAAAAATACCTATGTTTTTTCGAAATGTAATGACTAAAAGAGCTACTGATAATAACGATCCACATAAAAGAGCTGCATAGCTCAATAACATCATACTTACGTGCATCATTAACCACTGGGATTGTAGAGCAGGCACTAATATTGCGGATTGATGCATTTCAGTTGAAAGACCCGAAGTGGCAAAGCCTTGGGTAAAAATAGCGCTTGGCGCGGTTATTGCGCTTAAATCATTTTTATGGTTCCCTATTTTAGGAACCATATGAATAATGGAGAAACTCCATGAAAGGAACATTAATGATTCATATAAATCACTTAACGGGAAATGTCTCGAATAAATCCAACGAGTAACTAATAATCCTGTTATACAGAAAAAAGTGGCTATCATGCCTTTTTCTGACGGATCACATAGTCCTACGATTTCATGGACTAATAAAGTCACCAAATAAATCGTAATGACAATTGAAATGATCGAAAAAGAGATGTGAGTGAATATATGTTCTAAAGTCGCAAATATCATAAAAAAAAATCATTAAAAAAAAGAGGAGTCCCTCAATTACGGAATGTAAATTCCGAATTAAATTCATTATAGGATCTAATGTGTCCTTTTTAGAGGATGCCGCCACTCGGACTCGAACCGAGATGCTCTAGCACTGCTTCCTAAGAGCAGCGTGTCTACCGATTTCACCATGGCGGCTTGATCGAAATAATAATAGCCCATATGATGTTCAATCGTCGAGATTGAAAGATTCAATGCAATATATTTTAGGAAACGTTAGAATCGACGAATAAAGACTCGTTCAAATGAATATTTGAACTTCAATAATCCTTAGTATCCCGGTATGGTGTCATTTTTAACAACAGGCTTTCACGTAGTATAAGTTCTTCTGGAACAGTTGGAACTAGATGGTTATGTCCTCAGTTGAGGTCTAGAACTAAGAATTGTCCCTTTTTTATATCATTTTTTGATGATTCATTTCTCATTTATCTGATTTCATGGATCGGAAATGAAAAAAGATTCATTTTTCACTGAACAAAAGAAAATAAATAGGATTTTTTATGTATCACAATTGGATAACTACATCCAAGGGATTTCTATAAATAGTTAGATAGTTTGGTATCAAGACTGTATTAATGGTTGGGATCCTCATTGTATACATAATTCGTGTGAGGATTTACCGAACCAATTAGGTATTGGGCTGCACATAAAACAAAAGAGTTTAAATCTCTATTGGAATTCTACACTATGTACTTTACTTATAAATAAAGTATATTCTATATAAAATAGATTGATCGATCCTACGGTCCAAACATAGGATCTATTTTGGATTAAGGAAGATTGACTTATTCTTCGTACATAAATATCGACCTAAAGGGGATCCGGGGAGTTTTTATTGATTGGGTCGAAACAAGAGGGAATCTATGTAGTGATTCGGAGAGTTACAAAGCAAAGTCTTAAAATATATATTTCAATCAATTAGTTTCAAGGATCCATTCATTTTTACTACTGTCGTTCATACTTGTTTCAGATCTTCCAAAAATCTTAATGATTTATAACTATTGGAGATACATAATCGAATAAACTTCTTCCTAAAAAAATCTTTTTTTTTTGGGGGGGGGGAAATAACAACCCCCATCTCGCGAATTATCAAAATCTACTATAATGAAAAGTGAAACCTTGTATTTTGTGTTTAACTATTTCTTTTTTGTTGTTTGAAAAACAACAACAAAAAAGAAATAGTACCGTTCTTAGAACCCAATAGACAGAATAAAAATTATTCTACATACCACAACAGCCGGTTCAGTTCTATCTCATATAGATGAGTTCAAAACATTAGTTAATGTGAATTATTCATCTTATAAATCATCCAATTCATCGAGTCATGTCGATTCAGATTCTTCCAAGGCTTTATTACTTGTTTGTCGCACAAAAAAACTTTTTGAATGCCCGGTAGAAATAGATTTAGCTAAAGATAAAGCTTTTACCGCCGCCCAATATCCCTTTTTCTTCCAAATATTTCTACGAATACGCTTTTTTGAGATAGAAGTACGTTTCTTTGGAACCGCCATTTGAAAATAAAGAAGTTACTTTTATAGTTGGATGTGAAAGACATGTATTGTTCAAAATGGATCGTTCTTGCTATTCATTATCTATATTTATTCCATAGCGGATACTTCCTTCATAACATACAAAAATATAGATACGTGCGCATCACATAGAGTACACTAGGGATAAAAAAAAGAAATAGAAATAAAGAAAAACGATGTTATTTTCAAAGGAATTTTTTTTGTTCCACATCTCTATTACATACAATGCCCGAAAAAAGAAGAATTCGTACTAATTTGTACCTTCCTATCTTCATTCCGATCTATGTCTATGAGGTCCGCTACCATAGAAATCGAACCGGTTGTTGTTGATAAGAATCAAAAAGGGTTCCAATTCATATCTCAATCTCAGTCTATTTATATCTCGTCGTCTTACATTGAATAAATCGAAAAGCTTAAGAATCCTTACCTAATTTAAGAAAATAATAATTTTAAATTTTTCTATTAATTGATCAAGCTCGAGGATAGAGTACTCATAATTTAAATGAAAATGAGATTGGTAGTTAATCTGTTAAACCATACATTACTTGATAAAGGTAATTTTAGTAATCTCTTATTTCAGTTCTATGCGAAGTGACGAGTATCATAGGATTTCCTATAAACATAAGTTTGTTTTATTGGAATAGAAGCCAATCAATCAGTTCTACAATGAATTAATTAATGACTCCGAATAAACTAACTAAAATAACTAGTATTTTATTGGGTCGAGTTATTGGCGGATTCTATGATCCATATCCCAATAGAGTACTTTTACCTTTTTTTGGTGTCATTCCTTTTCCTTACTATTTACTATATGGATATCAATCGCCGTAATAGTGGAATGATTGAAAATCTCATATTCTTTCTTTAATCTTAATAAATATCTTAGTTAATAACTAAATGGTCAGTTTTAACCAGTGACTTGGTCATTTGAACAATTGTAACTTCTTGATTTAAATTTCTTTTTATTCAATACGATATTTGGGAAAGAATCGGAATAATTAAGAATTAAAAATCATATTTGAGTTCTTTTCTATCTTGATTTTTATTTATTTATTTGACTTCCGAAAGAGAGAAGAGCTGGTGAATCGGAAACAATTAATAAGAATAAAAAAAGTTTTATTTTCTTATGGAACATACATATCAATATGCATGGATCATACCTTTCGTTCCACTTCCAGTTACTATGTCAATAGGATGGGGACTTCTGCTTGTTCCGACTGCAACAAAAAATCTTCGTCGTATGTGGGCTTTTCCTAGTGTTTCATTGCTAAGTATAGTTATGGTTTTTTCGGCCGATCTGTCTATTCAGCAAATCAATGGCAGTTCTATTTATCAATTTCTATGTTCTTGGACCATCAATAATGATTTTTCTTTAGAGTTCGGCCACTTGATCGACCCACTTACTTCTATTATGTCAATACTAATCACTACTGTTGGAATCATGGTTCTTATTTATAGTGACAATTATATGTCTCATGATCAAGGATATTTGAGATTTTTTGCTTATATGAGTTTTTCCAATACTTCTATGTTGGGATTAGTTACTAGTTCCAATTTGATACAAATTCATATTTTTTGGGAACTGGTGGGAATGTGTTCGTATCTATTAATAGGTTTTTGGTTCACACGACCAATTGCAGCCAATGCTTGTCAAAAAGCGTTTGTAACTAATCGTGTAGGGGATTTTGGTTTATTATTAGGAATCTTAGGTTTTTATTGGATAACAGGTAGTTTGGAATTTCGGGATTTGTTCGAAATCTTCAATAACTTGATCCATAATAATGGGGTCAATTCTTTATTTGCTACTCTGTGTGCCTCCCTATTATTCCTTGGTGCAGTTGCTAAATCCGCACAATTTCCCCTTCATGTATGGTTACCTGATGCCATGGAGGGACCCACTCCTATTTCGGCTCTTATACATGCTGCTACTATGGTAGCAGCGGGAATTTTTCTTGTCGCTCGGCTTCTTCCCCTTTTCACAGTCATACCTTACATAATGAATCTAATTTCTTTGCTAGGTATAATAACGGTACTATTAGGAGCTACTTTAGCTCTTGCTCAAAAAGACATTAAGAGAAGTTTAGCCTATTCTACAATGTCTCAATTGGGTTATATTATGTTAGCTCCAGGGATAGGTTCTTATCGAGCTGCTTTATTCCATTTAATCACTCATGCCTATTCGAAAGCATTATTGTTTTTAGGATCCGGATCGATTATTCATTCAATGGAACCCATTGTTGGATATTCTCCAGATAAAAGTCAGAACATGGTTCTTATGGGTGGTTTAACCAAATATGTGCCAATTACAAAAACTACTTTTTTATTAGGTACACTTTCTCTTTGTGGTATTCCACCTCTTGCTTGTTTTTGGTCCAAAGATGAAATTCTTAATGATAGTTGGTTGTATTCACCGATTTTCGCGATAATAGCCTGTTCCACAGCAGGATTAACTGC